CAGATACAAAAGGGATTCAAGTACAAATTGCAGGGCGTATCGACGGAAAAGAAATTGCGCGTGTGGAATGGATCAGAGAAGGTAGGGTTCCCCTGCAAACCATTCGAGCTAAAATCGATTATTGTTCCTATACAGTTCGAACTATTTATGGAGTATTAGGCATCAAAATTTGGATATTTATAGACGGGGAAGAATAAACCTTTATTTGTCTTTCCCTTCGATCTAGTGATGGAACAAAAAAGAGAAATTCGTTCCTTTTTTTCTGTTCAATCAAAACTAAAAAGAAGAATTCTAATTCTTAATTCTATATGGTTGAATAAAAATTCGATTGGCCATTTGATATAATTGCTATGCTTAGTGTGTGACTCGTTGGTTTTTTTAGGGTTAGGATTAAATAAAAAAAAGACCAGCCTCTTAGTATAAACTAATAACTATAGGACTAATAACCAACTCATCACTTCGCATTATCTGGATCCAAAGAATCAGTCAAGATATGATATATCGGTCATATCATTGTAGCAACTGAAATATTTTTTGCATAAACAAAAGAAAAATCAATCTAATTCTAAGTTATAAAGCGAAATAGAGAACAAAGATGTGGATAAAAGGAAGGGTGAAAGAAAGAGAGAGAAAAATACCAATGATATAGAATTCCATCCAATATGTAAGGTCTATGAGTCATCTCATAAAAGGCAGTGTAATAAAGCATCAATACTGATTCGTACATAATTAAATGAATCTGTTTATAAAATAAAAAAATAAGAGCTTCGAGCCAATAAAGACTAAGAAGATTGACTCAAGAAAAAATTTCATTATGAGCTCCATTGTAGAAATCAGACCTAACCATTAAATAAGAAGCGATGGGAACGATGGAACTTATGAATCCAAATCTATACGGATTCATTGATCGGGATGGCGGAACAAACCCGAGACTAATTCATTCATATTCATCTATTGGGAAAAGAAAAATCAAGAGCTAACCCTACAACTGAAATAGCGATGAAAAGAGTAAATATTCGCCTGCGAAACCTTTATTTTCTTGGATTGCTAAATTTTGGTCAATCGAAGAAAATAAAAGACAAAACAAAATAAAGATTCGTTATAACATTAAAAAAATAAAAAGTCATACAATATTTAAATTTAAAATAGAAATATTAATATGTTTAGTTATCTAAAAAAACAAGATATACAAACGAATAATATAGAAGTTGAAGATTTTCTTATTCGCGAGGAGCTGGATGAGAAGAAACTCTCACGTCCAGTTCTGTAGTAGAGATGGAATTCAGAACCAACCATCAACTATAACCCCAAAAGAACCAGATTCCGTAAACAACATAGAGGAAGAATGAAGGGAATATCTTATCGAGGTAATCATATTTCTTTCGGTAAATATGCTCTTCAGGCACTTGAACCTGCTTGGATCACATCTAGACAAATAGAAGCCGGTCGACGAGCAATGACACGAAATGCACGACGTGGTGGAAAAATATGGGTACGTATATTTCCAGACAAACCGGTTACAGTAAGACCTGCAGAAACACGTATGGGTTCGGGGAAAGGATCCCCTGAATATTGGGTAGCTGTTGTTAAACCAGGTCGAATCCTTTATGAAATGGGTGGAGTAACAGAAAATATAGCCAGAAAGGCTATTTCAATAGCATCGTCTAAAATGCCTATACGAACTCAATTCATTAGTTTGGCATAAAAATGGAGAATCAAAGGAAATAGGTCTTGAGGATTAAAAAAAAAAACAATCGCGGGTGCTGATTTCTTTTTTTGGACAAACAATATTTCTTTTTTCTTCGCCCTTTGCATTGAAAGAATAGATTATAAAAAAAATGATATGATTCAACCTCAGACCCTTTTGAATGTAGCGGATAACAGCGGGGCTCGAGAATTGATGTGTATTCGAATCATAGGAGCTAGCAATCGTCGATATGCTCATATCGGTGACGTTATTGTTGCTGTGATCAAAGAAGCAGTGCCAAATATGCCCCTAGCAAGATCAGAAGTGGTCAGAGCTGTAATTGTACGGACTTGTAAAGAACTCAAACGTGATAACGGTATGATAATACGATATGATGACAATGCTGCGGTTGTCATCGATCAAGAAGGAAACCCAAAGGGAACTCGGGTTTTTGGTGCAATTGCCCGGGAATTGAGACAGTTAAATTTTACTAAAATAGTTTCATTAGCTCCGGAGGTATTATAAAATGAGACCATGATATGGTTAGAGTAAAGTATTTGAAAGAAAGAGATTAAGAAATGGATTCAGATTAATTAATAGATTCTGTCTCATGCATATGCCTTTAAGAATTCATATTCATAAACAAATAAGTAAAAAACAAGAAAAGCATGTTGATTATATCAAAATTTGGGAGCACCAAGAATTTTAATTCATCATGGGTAAGGATACTATTGCTGACATAATAACCTCTATACGAAATGCTGATATGGATAAAAAAAGAGTGGTTCGAATAGCATCTACTAATATCACTGA